CCCTAGTACGTTACAAAATTTAGCTTTAGCCAATGCCGCAATCAGAGGAATAATGGGAATAAGGGTATCGACTTTCTTAATAGCATTATTGATTAGAAATGAATTTTCTATAATTTGACTCCGTACCACTGAAGGGTTCATTCGCACATTTGAAAGATAGCCCAAAAATTCAAGGGAATGATTGGATATATGATTTATATAAATCATTCTTGGATGAAACCACTGCGAAAAATGCCATTGCCAAAAAGCGACAAGGTAAGATTTCCATTTATTCATGAAAAGAGACGTCCCTTTGGAGGCCAGAATGGATTTTCTTTGATACCTAATATAATGCATGCAAGGTTCCTTAACCAACCGTAGGTTCGCCTGAAAATCCTTAACCTTAACAAAGATGTTCACAACACGTTCTATTTTTCCATAAAAATATATTCGTTCAAGAAGAACTCCAAGAGATGTTGATCGTAAATGAGAAGATTTAGTACGTAGAAAGACGAAAATAGATTCGTATTCACATAGATGAGAATTATATAAAAATAAGAACAATCTTTTATTTTTTTTTGAAAAAGAGGAACTGGCTTTCTGTGGAGTAATAAGACTCTTCGAATTACAATACTCGTTGAGAAAGAATCGTAATAAATGCAAAGAAGAGGCATCCTTTACCCGACAGCGAAGAGTTTGAACCAAGATTTCCACATGAACAGGCTGGGGTATTAGTATATCTAATACAAAATTTAAATGTGAAAAATTGTCCTCTAAAAAGGGAAATATTGAATGAATTGATCGTAAATTTTGAGATTTGACTATCTTTTTATTTTTCCCTTCTAGACAATATATTAATCCTAGAGAAAATGGAATTTCTACAATAAAAGCAAAACCCTCTGATATGATTGGAGAATACAAATTATTTCTGCGCGCCCAAAATGTATTTTGATTAGAATCATTAGGATAATAAATAATAAAATGATTCTGTTGATACATTCGAGTAATTAACCGTTTCACAATCAGTAAACTAGATTTACTGTTATAACTCGGATTTTCCGACAAACTGGATCTACTGAAACCACGATCATAAGCAAATGCATAAATATATTCCTGAAAGATAAGTGGATATAGGAAGTCGTGTTGTTGAGATCTCTCTAGCTGTAAATATCTTTGGCTTTCCTCCATTTGAAATTCGATTTGAATCAAAAGTAGAAGATTTTGGGGGTTATCAAATGATACATAGTACGATACAGTCAAAACAAGGTATTCTAGTAAGAATAGATACCTCGGGATAGGTAAACTTATCAGCAGATTCTCTACCCTCTCCTTTTTCCATTCATTTCATTTAATTCGTCTATATTATAGGATAATAAGATGGCTAGAAATCTTTTATTTTTTCAACCTAATCGCTCTTTTGATTTCGGAAAAAACTTTCTTTATCAATATACTGTTTCTTTTACACACGCATCTTCATTCCAAAATCGAGAATGCCAATAGTTAGGATTCATTAAAAAAATATAGAATCCACTCGTGGGGGAGAAGTCCTTCCCCTATCAGGCACTAATCTATTTTTAACGTCTAATTAGATCGGGAAATTATTCAAATTAAGAACAGAAGCTGGTTGCTTTTTCTTTTTTATAATTAATTGAAGCCATAGGGCCCCTATCCATTTATTCATTTGACCCTACTTTACTTTATTTTGTTTCGTTCCAAGAATTCGAACAAGGTTTTATACCGATCCGATAAGGATGAAATATCCTCAGAACTCTCCATTGATACGACATGCTCTTTTTTCCATTTATTCCCTTGCAGGATCAGTCGCGGTCTTCCAAACTTTACCAATGGTATGGACGAATTCCTCACTTCATCCAAATGTGTAAAAGATTCTAGCCGCACTTAAAAGCCGAGTACTCTACCGTTGAGTTAGCAACCCGAATAAAATATAGATTAAATAAAACTTCAACCTTCAACAAAAATCTTCAACAAAGAGTGTATAGATACAATCAGAATCAAATTCAATTAAATTTAAACAAAAGGAAAGGATATTATATAAGTTAATCAAACCGTTGAGCTAACAAATATAAAAAAACAAATTTTATAATGGATTCGAAACATAATAAAGAAATTGATTAGATGAAAATACAAGAAATTCTCAGATAAAAAAAAATATATATACCAAATTTAAAAAATTTATAGAGTATCTCTTATGTTATCTACCCTTTAATTCAATCAAAAAAACCTCTTGTATCGAAGAAAGCATCGTTTGAATTTGAATAAGGTAAAGTAAAAACCTATGGGACGGAAATAAATAGACCCGGTTCGCTTATCACGATGAATTATATTTGTTCGATACACTGTTGTCAATATAAATGTTGAGAAAAAAATACAGTGGAAAAAATAAATTGCATTGATTTTTTTTTTTTCAATTCTTTGAATTGCAATTTAACAATGCAATAATATTCAAAATTGTCTTGGATTGACACTATATATCTAATTTAGATAAAAAAAAGATAACTGAAAGAATCAAAAAGGAAGAATTGAAAAAAATTTCCGGGTTTTTTAGTCCATAATGTATTTCATGAATCTAAGTGGAATAAGCAAAATAGATTCCTTGATGGGTAGTTGAGCTGCAATAAAAACCACACAATTGAAGGAAATGTCCGAATTTTATATTTAGTAGATCAATAAACTGAGGTTTTGTCTGTCATTTTAGACCATCCAATTTAACGGAAACAATCCTAAATAAATACGAATACAGCAGAAAAGGGGGGGAAATAAAAAAAATAAGTACAAAAAAATTATACAAAGTTATATACAAACTGCTCCCCCCCCTGGTATTTCTTTAATTGAATTTCATTTGATTAGACGAAAGTTCCTTAAAAACTTCCGCTTTTTTTAAAAGATTCTGAACAGTTCCCGTGGGTTGAGCACCTTTTTCAAGGAAATATAGAATAAGGGGAACGTTTAAATAAGTTTGATTCTTCATTGGATCATAAAAGCCCACTTTTCTAAGATCTTTTCCTTCTCTTCTGGATCGAACATCAATTGCAACGATTCGATAGACGGCTCATTGGGATAGATGTAGATCAACAATACCCCCCCTAGAACCGTATAGGAAGTTTTCTCCTCGTACGGCTCGAGAAAAAATGATTTGATTCGAAGTTTTGTCTATGTATGCAATTCTAATAAATTAAATGACAAATGGGCCTATAAAATCAATTCGACTATTATTTAAGTCTTTTTTTCTTCCTGAAAAGGAAAAACCATTCGTACTCATAACTCAAGTTGGATAACTCTGAAATAGCTGAAAGGAAAAATCTTTAGTCTATTTCATTTATTGATGAGTAGTCTTTACCCCCATTTGTTTGTCTCGTTTAAAATTCTATTTGGATTCTTTAGTGTGATGCAGTTATTGATACTATATGAGACAATTCAAATGGTGTTTCCTTGTTCTTAGATCCTTTATGCTTATTTTAAATCATTAGGTTTAGACATTACTTCGGTGCTTCTGAATCCTTTCAAAATGGCAGCAACATACCCTTTTTGATTGCTTTCTAGCAAAGAATCCCATGGCCTGTTGATTCCCGCGTGATACACTTTATAATCGAATAATCGAAAAGGTTTGATAAATTCCAACAAATTTTTCTTGTGAATTGAAAACTTGCTACAATTGGATCCTTTTTCTATATTCCTCTTTCTATATACGGAAGATATATTTACGAAGTTGTTCCAATTGATCGATTGGCATTAACCCTAGATCCTTGCCCCCGAGAAATGAATTAATCCTTTCTACTCGAGCTCCATCGTGGACTATTTACAACCCCAAAAAAATGAAGGGTTTAAGTGTAATAGAACAAACAATGTCGAGTCAAGGGCACCCTCATTCCTAGACAAATGGAAAATGATGGATGTAAAAATCCACAATGGATCGTGTCCTTCAAGTCGCACGTTGCTTTCTACCACATCGTTTCAAACGAAGTTTTACCATAACATTCCTCTAATTTGGAACCAGTATGGGATTGATTCAATCATGGAATCATGAATAGTCATTGGTTTAGCTGTCCATAGACATCACAATCTAGACTTTTTCGCCTATATATGATAAGGGAGAACTGTTTTTCTGAAAAAATTTTAGCAAGATGGCATTTTTAACATACATAAATAATATATAGATCCTAGAACGAAATAGAAATATATAAACGAATAACTTTTTGAATCTGTATTTTCAAATGATTCAATAGGATAGATTAAACTATTTGCTACTTTTTCAAAGATTCCACTTAGAAGGAATCATTGAAAAAACATTTAAAAAATTTAAAATTGAAATTAAAAAAGTTTCCTATTTAGACATCATTATTAGACATATTTAATTTTAATAAAATTGAACAGTAAAAATCACGTTCGATCTTCATAGAAGGATCTATTTTTATTTTTTAATTGACTCAGCACTGATTAAATTTTAATTGAAATCAATAAATAGATCAAAGAAAAGAAGAAATCAATCTAATTTTTTTTACATGAGATGTATAAAAAAATGATGTAAGTTAAGATTTGAATCTTTATTCTTTTGATCTGATATCATATCACAATTACGAAAATAAAAATCGAAAAAAAATAGGGAAGGGTTTTCGTATCTCTCAGATAGACTGACGAGTTGTCACTGTTATATATCATTTTAAGGATTACAAATCTTTTTCACAAAAATCAAAAATTTATTGTCATTGGAATAGAACGATATATACCATATAAGCTAAACATTTTCTCATTTTATATCATTATATGATATATATGTATTTTGTTTAACTTTAACATGGGGTTGCATAATATTATTATCGACTCTTGTCATAAAGTGCATAAAATAAAATATAAAGGGATAGGATAAATCCCCTCTCCCTCAATCGTTACATAGATTTCCAATCTTTGATTAGAGTCAAACACGAAATACCTAAATAAAATCAGATTCAAAGAAAAAACACCGGCTCCATAACATATATAAATATGTTATTGTTATGGAACTTTCTTTTTAATGAGATTCGAAGAGACACATATTAGTTAAAATTAATATGGATTCATTCATATCCACCCCCCCACTCTCACTCTTTCTATGGGAATAATGTAGCATAAAAAAATGGATATGCGCTGGGACGGAAGGATTCGAACCTCCGAATAGCGGGACCAAAACCCGTTGCCTTACCACTTGGCCACGCCCCATTTGAATTTATAATCTACACGAAGAAACAATAATATTGTTACTGGTTGTTTGTCAACTGCAGTCCAAATATTTATATAATAGATTGATACTGGGATTTTGATACATATAGATATAGAATTCAATTTAATTTATTGATCATTACATAGAATTCAATTAAGATATTGTATGAAAGTATGATTTCTTCTATTCTCCTTTGAGAATTGGAGGATTTTTGGTTGGGTGGGTTCAAAGAAAAAGAAGGATTTTTTGTCTACCTTACTTACTTTCTTCCTTGTTCCTTATATCAAAAACTCAATCAAAATGCAATTATCTCCAAGAACAAAATGTCTGTTATGCTTAATATCGTTAGTTTGATCTGTATTAATTCTGCCCTTTATTCGAGTAGTTTTTTCTTCGGCAAATTGCCCGAAGCCTATGCTTTTTTGAATCCAATCGTAGATGTTATGCCAGTCATACCTCTGTTTTTTTTTCTCTTAGCTTTTGTTTGGCAAGCTGCTGTAAGTTTTCGATAAGATCCTTACTAATAATATCCTAGAAAATGCATGATTTCTTCGATAAAAAATCCTAACAATTGATATAATCAGATAAGTTTGAGAGTATGAACCTTCGATTCGCACACTGAAATTCTTGGCTTGGATAGTCGCCATAAATCATAAATTCGGCTTACCCCCATTTCCTCATTTTTAACCCCTTTTCCAGTGAAAGACCCTAACCCTATTTAGGGTCTCCCACAATATCTAATTTGGATATAAACAAAAATTTTTGTTAATGAAAAACAAATGGATTTATGACAATGCATTTTTATTTCTAGAAAAACTTATTTCTTGGTGTCAAAATAGTCTATGTGGTAGAAAAATGGAAGATCTATTCTCTTTTTTTCCAAAAAATAATCTTGGAGATTGTGTAATGCTTACTCTGAAACTCTTCGTTTATACCGTAGTGATATTTTTTGTTTCTCTCTTTATCTTTGGATTCTTATCTAATGATCCGGGACGTAATCCTGGACGTGAAGAATAAAATCCAAAGGGTTTTTCTTGGTTAATTTTCCTATTTTCTTAGGATTTTATCTATTCCACGCGTTTAACTCATACTTTTAAAATAGGAAAATTAAATAAATAAATCAAGTCATCAACAGAAACGGAAAGAGAGGGATTCGAACCCTCGGTACGAATAACTCGTACAACGGATTAGCAATCCGACGCTTTAGTCCACTCAGCCATCTCTCCCAATTGAAAAAGATAATTACTATATTATACATAATATAAGGAATCTTTCTTTCTCTACTCTTCTTTCTCTATTCTATTATATATAGAGAGAGATCCACAAATAAGGAATTTCCTGTATCTAAAAGAGGGGCGTGCCAACAATCGAACTAAAGAAAAATAAGGAAGACCTCTTTGTTTTGTTTGAAAGGCCCTTCTTATTCTGATGGCCCGGCTAAGTACTGACCAGGCCGGGCCTTTTTTTTTGTTCCAACGAAGTATAGATAAATAATGATTTATCTGATTTGAAAACAAAAAGACTTGTTTTGTTTTATATTATTATATAATAATTTTATATTTTAGATTTAAGCAACAACAAAAAGAAGAAAGATTTTTTACATGCTTTTTCTTGTTATATTTCATTTTCATTTTCCGAACTAAAAAAGAAACTTTTGATTCTTTCACAATGGATTTTTCTGTTAGAATTTGAGTGTTTTTTTGATCGGTATCTATCTTCTTCAGCAAAAGGTTTTATTTTAGTTATTTCATTTAAATTATTAAATTAAATGAAGCCTCTTTTCCGAATCTCATTCAATTTAGAACTCCCAAAGTTCAACACTCTCATTTTAATGATTCTTTGATGATCCTATCTTGATCATGCTCAATTACCTTGTTGGACAAAAGGTCCATTTGTATACAATAATGATATTGTAGCGGGTATAGTTTAGTGGTAAAAGTGTGATTCGTTCTATTAACCTTTTAATAGTTAAAGGGTCTTTCGGGTTTATTCATATTCCCATCAAAAACTTTATTTCTTAAAAGGATTGAATCCTTTACCTCTCAATGAGAAAGTCGAGAAAAAATACGCATTCTCGTGATTTGTATCCATGAGTCACTTATAAATTTCAAAGTTGGATTATGAAATTGCGAAACAGAATTTTTGAATTGGACCAAGACTTCCAATTGAATAAGTATGAGTAAGGGATCCATGGCTGAAGATAGAAAGTCAATTTCTAATCGTAACTAAATCTTTCATTTTTTTTCTCAAAAAAGAAATTGAAGCAAAATAGCTATTCGACGATGACTTTGGTTTACTAGAGACAT